CTAAAATTTTTCTAGTCTCTAGTCTAGTTACTTCGTTCCCTATTTCTTTTATACTCGTGGGATCCTAAGGAAAAGGATTTTGTTTCTACCGAGCTGAAAAAAGAAGACGAGGGTTCTAGTAAACCAAAACCATCATTTTCTAGCTATTTGGCTTCAATCTTCCCCTTTTTCAGCGCAAAAATTGAAGATTTAGTTACGATTGAAAGTTTTGTATTATCATCCATAGATCCTTTATTCATACTCATTTAATTGGAAGAATTGAACCAATCAAAAAAATTATGCTTCTCGACTCCATAATCCAATTTTTTTATTAAAATTAGGATTGTCTTTTGGATAGAAATCGTGAGAATGTATATTCATTCCTCAAATGGCCTATTGAGGGGTAAAGGATTCAATCTTTTTAAGAAATAAAGTTTTTGATCGGAATCTGAAATATGAAAAAAATGGAAAGACCCCTTAACTATTGAAATTGTTAATAGAACGAATCACACTTTTACCACTAAACTATACCCGCTACATATTCATTATTGGATAGAAATGGATCATTTGTCCAACAAAGTAATTAGTAATTAGACGCAGTCAAGATAGCATCAGAATCATGAAAATTCCAGCATGAACACATATTTTGCTCCGCCGCGGCGCGGGATTCAAAACTGAATAGGTGAATAGCAAAAAGTTTAGTCAAAATTCAATAGTGTACTAAAGTCATAAGTATCTTTTTTTTTTTGAAATCTCCCTTCACTTGAACCGCCAGATTTTCTGAATTCGGGTAATTTTGGCCTCAAAGTTTCAACCTTGTCCTTTGCTTTGAATCAAGTAAATGATTTCTAGTCTCATTTTAGAAATATGTGTTTTCTATTTGATATTATTTCTCTTATCAAATATATTTTTTTTTTATTTCTTAATACTTTCTTCTTATTAAGATGAATATAATACTGAACTTCAACTTTCATTTAGAATGAAATTCGTTTTTCATTAATGAAAAACGAATCTTATATCTTATACTTAAGAATAAGAAAAGAAAGACAAAAAAGAGTAGTACTATATTACTATAATACTATTATAGTATTATAGAACACTTTTACTGTTTTTACTAGAAAGACTAAATATTCTAATTTATACTCATTTATACTCTAATTTACTAGAGTTACTATGTAAGGTAGTATAATATACTAAGAAGAAATATAGAATCTATAATATTTCTCTAATATTTAATATTGAAATATTCTATTTCTATATAGATATAGATTCTATCTTAATAGATAATTTTTTAAACAATTTCTAATCTAATCTATCTATTAGAATCTTATCTAATTTCTAAGAATTAGAAGAATTAGGAATGGCAAGAAATTTGACTCTTCTTGTTTCAATAACAATTTTTCTTCGTCGGAGCAAAAGAAGTACTGGCCGGGCCAGTACTTCTACTTAACCAGGCCGGTTAAATGAACCTTTTGTACAAAATAAAAGAAGTAAGGTATTCTTTCTATTGGAGAAATCTGTTTCGAATCATTGAAGGAAAAGAAGAATCTTTCTCAATCTTGACTTCACGTGTGAAATCACATGATAAATTTCCCATTTTTAATGGGGAGAGATGGCTGAGTGGACTAAAGCGTCGGATTGCTAATCCGTTGTATGAATAATTTGTACCGAGGGTTCGAATCCCTCTCTCTCCGACCCCCTGATAACTTGATATTTTAGAATTGGAAGAAATCTTGATTATTTTATTTTATGAATCTTTTATCTTTATCTAGCATCTATTACATTTATTTATACATTGACCTATGAAAAATAAAGTAAAAAGAAATCTCATCTCTTTTTTTATTCTTCACGCCCAGGATTACGCCCCGGATCATTAGATAAGAATCCGAAGATGAAGAGAGAAACAAAGAATATTACTACTGTGTAAACAAATAGTTTAAGAGTAAGCATTACAAATCTCCAATAAGATAAGATCATTCTATTTTAAGGAAATAGATCACCTATATTACGACACACACTATACACTATTTTGATATGACGCTCTAAAGATGAAAAAAAAAAGAAGTTTTTTTGAAATCTATTTTCACGAATTTCTTTCTAATGTAATAAGATTCGTATTTTTTCGTTACCAAAAATTTTTTACCATATCCATATCTTATTGTATAGGATCTTCTAAAGGAAAGGTTATAACAAAAGAAATAAGCTGATTAAAGATGAAGCTCATTGCCCCTTCCCTTATTCAATTTCAATAGAAAATACCAGGATTTCGCTTTTTGAATCGAGGGTTCCTAATGTCCAGACTTATCTGAATCTTATTTATCATCTTATTGATTTTCAGAATCAAAATCTCATCTTTTTTTTTTATCGAAGAAATTAGGAATTGAATAGAGATTTCATTTTTATCGAAAACTTAAAGCAGCTTGCCAAACAAAGGCTAAGAGAAAAAAGAATACAGGGATAACCGGCATAACGTCTACGATTGGATTGAAAAAGGCATAAGCCTCAGGCAATTTGGCGAAGAAAAAACTACTCGAATAAAGGGTAGAATTAAGACAGATACAGATTAAACTAAAGATATTAAACATAACAAATATTTTTTCTTGTTCTTAAAGATTCAAATGAAATTGAAATGATAATAAATTATCAGATTGTATTGAGTTGTTTTTCTGAGGGAAATTTTAAAATAAAAATAAAAAGGCAGATAAAAGAAATAAATTCTTCTTTTTATTTGACTTTTCCGCAATCAAGAATCCTTCCTTATATTCTCTATTCAAATAAGAATACAAGGAATTCTATTTTCATACAATATATTAATTGAATTCTAAGTAATGATCAATTAATCTTTTTGATTCTATATCTATTGTGTTGAATCCTAGCGACAACGTTTCCTATATTTCTTTTGGTTGGTTATTGACGAATAACCAATATTTATCTAAGTTTTTCTTAGACCAAATCAAACAAAATGGGGCGTGGCCAAGTGGTAAGGCAACGGGTTTTGGTCCCGTTACTCGGAGGTTCGAATCCTTCCGTCCCAGATCGTTTGCATCAGAAACGAAATATTCTTCTCTATTGAAATTAAAATTTGAATTAAACAATTTTCTGTTTAATGTTGGATACAATGTTATCCAATCTGAATTCTAATAAGAATTCTTAGAATCATATATTTTTACATATATCTTTATTTTTTTACTAAAGCATTTTATTCTTAAATATTCGTGATTATTTTCGTTAACGATTCTTTGTTTTATATGAAGGAGATGGATGTGAAAAGATCAGAATCCGAGGATTCTGCTTTTCTCTTTGATCTTACCTTACACGAGACTTTTTCTACTTCATACTAATGAAAATAAAGAAACTTTATTCTCAAGCTATCTCTCTTTTTTAAACTCTTTTTTAAATTCAATGAAAATAAGATTCAATTGGAGATGGTAAATAATAAGTAAATCATAATATTCGAATCATAAAATCATATTTCATAAATACATAATTCTTTAATCAGAATATATATTGTATTGTATATTTTTATTATTAATAATATCTTATTCTTCTATAATTGAAATATTTATGAATATTTCAATAAAATATTTAGTTTAGTATATTAGTTAGTAGTTAGTATAGTATTTATATAGTATTTAGTTAAAGTGGATAAAAACTTTTATCCATTCATGGGGATTTCTTTTTCATTTGAATGAAAGTAAAGTCAAAGGCTTTTTTTTTTAAGAAAAAGGAAAAAGAGGGATCTTTTATGATGGACAATCCCGAAAGATCTGTTGAAGATGTAAATAAGTTTGCTTAAAACTGATTTGTTTTTTTTTTTGTTATATTATTCATATATCCATATGAGAAAATATGGGGTAATTGAAAGTTAAATCCTTTCCGGATAAACACTTATCTATAAGTGTAGATTATTGCCAATGACTATTCATGATTCCATATTGAATCAATTGCATACGGTTCCAGATTAAAATAAAATTAGAGGGATGTTATGGTAAAACTTCGTTTGAAACGATGTGGTAGAAAGCAACGTGCGACTTGAAGGACATTATTGGCTGTGGATTCTGACATCCACCATTTTCTATACGAATGAAGATGCTCTTGTCTCGACATAGTTTGTTCTGCTAGTAACCTGATTGAATTTGTCTTGGGTTGCTAAATAAAGAAAAGATACTAATGGTATCTAAAGGTATAGCATATGATGGAGCTCGAGCAAAAATGATTGATTTTCATTTATCGGAGGAATAATCTAGGGTTAGTGACAATCAATAAGTTAGACCAACTTTGTAAATAGATCATCAATATCTAAATATAGATAAATGGAGAGGTTCCGATTTGAACAAGTTTGAAATGAAAAAAAAATCAAATTTGTCGAAATTTTCAAACTGTTTCAATCAAGAGTGTATCACAAAGGAATCAATCTTTCGTATGATTTTTCCCTTTTCCATAGAAAGAACAAAAAACAAAAGGTATGTTGCTGCCTTTTTGAAAATTTGAAAAGGAGTAAGGATCACCGAAGTAATGTCTAAACCCAATGATTTTACAAAACGCAAAGCAAAGATAACAAATTCCGAAACAAGGAAACACTATTTTAACTTGTCTTAATAATTGGATCAGAATGAGTAAAAAAAAAAGAGATCTGAAAGGAGACAAAAAAAGAGGTTAGAGACAGCTCAAGAAATTCTAAGGATTTCCTTTCGAACTCTTTCAAAACTATCCAACTTGAGTTAGGAGTACAAATGAAATTTCTTTTTCTGTAAAGAAGAAAAAAAAAGGCTCAAATTACAGTCTAATTCTTTATGGATCCTTTTATCTTTCTATTTCTATCTTATTTCTATCTATATAGATAGAAATAGAAATTTTAGAAATTAGAATCATTTTTTCTTGAGCCGTATGAGGAGAAAACTTCCTATACGTTTCTAGGGGGGCATCTTTTATCTACATCTATCCCAATGGGCCATCTATCGAATCGTTGCGATTGATGTTCGATCCCGAAGAGAAGGAAGAGATCTTCGAAAAGTGGGTTTTTATGATCCGATAAAGAATCAAACTTATTCAAATGCTTCTGCTATTTTATATTTCCTTGAAAAAGGTGCTCAACCCACAGGAACTGTTTATGATATTTTAAGGAAGGCAGAATTCTTTAAAGAATTTCGAGTTTCTTTTGATAAAAAAAGAAAGGGAAAACAAGAATCATGAATAAAAAAAGGATAGGGTAACTAGTACCTATCCTTTCTTTTATTCAAAGTTTCTTCTTTTTTTGTTCTATTCATACTTATTTTATTCTTCTTTTTCTTCTTCGTATTCTTTTCTTGCTTCTTTTTGTGGAACCCCCCCAACAAGGGGGGGATAATCTTTCTTCTTGTATTTGTATTGTACCTTTCTTTTTTTGATTAAAGAAAACCGCTATTTTTTTTTATCTCTATCTTTTCCTTATCCTTATTTTTTTCCGCTCAAAGTTTGATTCTTTATGTTGTGCTAATTCAACACAAATTTCTATATAATTTCTTGAAATTTGTTTTCTAAAAAGCCCATTCATATTGACAATGGCGTATCAAACAAATATAATTTGATCGTATATAACTGGATCCTTTTTTATTTCGATCATATCTACACTTCATATTGATCCGGGTTGCTAACTCAACGGTAGAGTACTCGGCTTTTAATTGCGACTATGATCTTTTACACATTTGGATGAAGTAATTCGTCTAGACTATTGGTAGAGTTTATAAGACCGCGACTGATCCTTAAAGGTAATGAATGGAAAAAGAAGCATGTCGTAAAAAGAATAATATAATAATAGAAAAAGAAGATTTCTATTATGAGTAATAGAAATCTTCTTTTTCTATTTTATAACGATTTGAAAGTTTAGTAAAGTATTTCGGGTCTAATGAATAAATGGATAGAGCCTTATGGCTCCAATTTGAGTAAGACAAAAGAGCAACGAGCTTCCCTTCTTAATTTGAATGATTACCCGATCAAATTACTAATTATACGTTAAAAATAGATTAGTACCTGATGTGGGAAAAGGTTCTCTTGTGAATTGTGAGTGGACCATTGATTCTTTTTTTTTTATTAATCCTAATTATTCTTTCTTTTTATTGTAAATTGTTATTGTAAATTGAAGACGGATGTGTAGAAGAAATGGTATAGTGATAAAAAAGAGAATCTTTTTCCAAAGTCAAAAGAGTTATTGGGTTGCGAAAATAAAAGATTTTTACCCTTTTTTCTTATTGTTATTTTATCTTTTATTTCTTTTCTTGTTATTCTCTTGTTATTCTAGTTATATTAACAAGGAAAATAAAACCAAATTGGATAGAAAGGAAAAGGAAAAAGATTTGTAGATTGGGCTTTCTGTCTCCGGGGTATATATTCTTTATTTGTTCTTACTTTTATAGAATCTTTTACTTCTTAGATTATCATTCTGTTTTTTACGTCAGAATACAGTTTAAAAATAGTATAAAAGTATATATTCTTTAGAAGAAACAAAGAATAAAAAAGTATATACAGTGTATAGTATATATTAGTACTATACTAGTAATACTATACTAGATTCTTAGAATTATCCCTTAGAACTTAGAATTAGACTTTTTTATTCTCAATAGTATTTTACTATAAGAGAAACAATATACTACATACAACATATGCATACGCCGTTCTGACCATATTGCACTATGTATCATTTCATAACACAAGAAGTGCCTCTGTTTTTTAGTTACAGTAGAAATGTATTTAAATGGCAGGATTACAAGGATATTTAGATTGAAAAAAGAGAGATTTCGGCAACAAAACTTCCTATATCCGCTACTCTTTCAGGAATATATTTACTCACTTGCTCATTATCATAACTTCAATAATTTTATTTTTTACGAACCTGTGGAAATTATTGGTTATGACAATAAATCTAGTTTAGTACTTGTGAAACGTTTAATTACTCGAATGTATCAACAGAAATCTTTGATTTCTTCGGTGAATGATTCTAACCAAAATGAATTTTGGGGGCACAAGAATTCTTTTTCTTCTCATTTTTCTTCTCAAATGGTATCAGAAGGTTTTGGAGTCATTCTGGAAATTCCATTCTCGTCGCGATTAGTATCTTCCCTTGAAGAAAAAAGAATACCAAAATCTCAGAATTTACGATCTATTCATTCAATATTTCCTTTTTTAGAGGATAAATTATTACATTTAAATTATGTGTCAGATCTACTAATACCCCATCCCATCCATCTGGAGATCTTGGTTCAAATCCTTCAATGCTGGATCAAAGATGTTCCTTCTTTGCATTTATTACGATTGTTTTTCCACGAATATCATAATTGGAATAGTCTCATTACTTCAAAGAAATCCATTGACGTCTTTTCAAAAAGAAAGAAAAGATTCTTTTTGTTCTTACATAATTCTTATGTATATGAATGCGAATATCTATTCCTGTTTCTTCGTAAACAGTCTTCTTATTTACGATCAATATCTTCTGGAATCTTTCTTGAGCGAACACATTTTTATGGAAAAATAGAATATCTTATAGTC